TTGGGATTGCTGAATCACAGACAAAAAAAAGAAAAAATAAACATATAAAGCAACGGAGCCATCATAGTATTTTTGAACTCCTCCGAAAGGAAGGATGGCAATTTGATTATTTACCCATCTGAGTCTGATAGATTCTATTTTCTCTTTCTTCAATAGAAAGGAGGGGGGTCAATTTTCTTGTAGAGCCGTATGCACAAAAGATGCCTGTACGGTTGTTCAATTCTATCTTTTTTCTATTCTTTATCTTTCTTTTCTCTTTGCTTTATCATGCGAGATAGGGGAAGCTTTTATTTTGTTATATCATCAGGGTAATGATACATGAACCTTATAGTGCTTTTTATATGGCACAAGTAGGCGAATTTGTCATGGAAGCGGTAGAACTGATGAAACTGCGTGAAACCCTCACAAGGGTTTATGCAGAAAGAACGGGCAAACCCTTCTGGGTTGTACACGAAGATATGGAAAGAGATATTTTTATGTCAGCAACAGAAGCCCAAGCTTATGGAATTGTTGATTTTGTAGCGGTTCAAGGAAAATAACATGGATTTCGCGCAAATCTGTGATTTGAGATTTTATCTTCGAATTGAATATTCTATTAAATAGAAGTAATTCACCATCATTCGGTTAGGATCAATCTAAACCAACCCATCATATTATGTATACGATTCAACATGCCAACTATTAAACAACTTATTAGAAATACAAGACAGCCAATCAGAAATGTCACGAAATCCCCCGCTCTTCGGGGGTGCCCTCAGCGTCGAGGAACATGTACTAGGGTGTATGTGCGACTCGTTTAGATCATGAGCTGGCACAAAAGCAAGAAAACTACTTTTACAGTATCAATGATCAGTACCGGTGAATGGGATAGGATGGAAAAAGGAACTCCATCCATTATTAAAAAAAAACTCTACCATATCCCTCTATTGTGTATGAAGTTTATGGTTTCCGTTGGTGTAAATCCAATCACCTGAATTTAAGATGATAAGAAATTCTCCATTGGTAACAAATGGTTATCCATTAAGCGGAGGAAATCTTATTTAAACGGATTAAGAGGGTCAGCTACCCAGCAAACTTTCATAATTAAATACCGTTACTGTATAGGTAGATCTGATTGTGAAAGACCTATTACTGGATAATTCATGGGTAGAGCCAAAGCGTGTGAACTATACAAGTTCCCAATAACATCAATTAGTTGATTAAATAGTAAATTAAAGTATAAAGTAAAGGCTCCGGTGTATAGAGAAGACCTCACCGTTTAAGAAGTAACCATAGAAACGAAGGAACCCACTATTTCTTTTTTTATTTCTTTTATTTACTATATTTTTGATACCTAGGAAAATACAATTTCTTAGTTCTGTCTTATTTCGCAGTGAAATACCTAAAAAAAAAAATCGTGGTCGGGAAGGTTAGAGTAGCCAAAGCCATTGGAATTTTGATTTTATACATTGGAAAAATTCGTTTTGTTATTAATAGACTAGGAAGGGGGAAAAGAATAACTGAAAGAAAGGCAATCAATTAGTTATTCGTCAAAGTTTCATTTATTCAATGACCAGAATTAAACGGGGATATATAGCTCGGAGACGTAGAACAAAAATTCGTTTATTTGCATCAAGCTTTCGAGGGGCTCATTCAAGGCTTACTAGAACTATTACTCAACAGAAAATAAGAGCTTTAGTTTCGGCTCATCGGGATAGGGATAGGAAAAAGAGAGATTTTCGTCGTTTGTGGATCACTAGGATAAACGCAGTAATTCGCGAAAGGGGAGTATCCTATAGTTATAGTAGATTAATACACGATCTGTACAAGAGACAGTTGCTTCTTAACCGTAAAATACTTGCACAAATAGCTATATCAAATAGGAATTGTCTTTATATGATTTCGAACGAAATCATAAAGGAAGTAGATTGGAAAGAATCCACCAGAATAATTTAAATGGAGTTACCCGGAGAATGAACTCCGGGAAGGTAGAGTAGAAATTAGTATGAGAAAATATACTAAAGTAGTCAAAATGAATGAACACGTTCAATTCAATAAAAACAGATTTCTTTTTTTCCGATTCATTTTTTCTTACGACACGATACTCAAATCTAGATTCACTCAAATCTAGATTCTTGTAATTATGATTCAAGTGAAGAAAAAGTAAGCCTATTTATTTCGGGCTTTAAAACCAGTAGTTCTAGCGGTCGACTCGGTTCTTTCAAATTGTTTCTCATTATTGAGAAAAGGTAACAAAGATAAAATACGAGCTTGTTTTATAGCAAGAGTAATTAATCGTTGTTGTTTCAAGGTCAATCTATTCACACGTCTTGATAATATTTTTCCTTGTTCACTAATAAATCGACTAATTAAACTCATGTTTCTATAATCAATTCGATCCCCCGATTGAATCGGGGGCAAACGCCTACGAAAAGATCGCTTGAATTTAAGAAAAGGTCGCTTGGATTTATCCATGGTTTGTTTGTTTAATTTATTCCTTATCCCTAAAATCCTATTTCTT